AAGTGAGCCTCTTTCTTAGTAGCGGGGTCCGGGGAAAGAATAGGAAAGGTGATTTCACTATATTTCTGACCAGGAACAGGACCTATCACAAGAATATTTTTTTTAGTAGGGCGGTAACTTTGAAAAGACAGATTTCCGATCTTTTCTTTAATCTCGGGCGAAATACGATCGGGCGGGGCTAGTTCAAACCCCTCGGGTAAAATAAGAACAGCCCCCACATTCAAAGCCCCTTTTTTACCATTAGCAAGAACTTGTTTCACTTGCAAATCATAGGGAATTCGAACAACTGCTTCAAATACAGTATCCGGAAGTACCGCTTGTGGAACCTCGATATCCACGGGTTTATTAGCTAAATGGCAATTGGCACATACAATACGGCCCGTTGCTTCTCGTGGATTTTCATAACCCTGCTGTGCAAAAATCGGATAGGCATTTGAAACTGGTGCCTGAGTTATTATATATATCATGAGCGATAGGGAAATGGATCGAGTAATCTTTTTCTTTATCGACGAAAAGGTTTTTGTAGTTTGCATGGTCCAATCATTGATCCCGAAATTTTCTACAATAAAATTAGGTAGGTCGCTAGTAGAGTTTCCTATCTATAATTTTGCTATTTACTGAAAAAATTTTTCTGAAATATTGGAGAAATCCCTTGGCTGGCTAGAAAGAATAGACAAAAAAGAATAGATAGAATAAGTACGGTTTTGAGTATTTTGCTTATGTACAAAGTAACAAATATTAAAATGGAGTCGTTCGATCATTTTTTAGTCATTCATTGAATGATAAATCACTACAAGTGAAGGAGATACACGGTTTAAATAACGAAAGATCAAATATTTAAAAATTGTATCTAAAATGACTGGAAAAGTAGAAACAAGGCCGGATATAATTTGATCATTATGAGCAAATCCAAAATCTTTGTAGACAGAGCCAATCATTAATTCCCAACCGTGGGGCGAATGGAATCCTATACACAAATCGGTTAATAAAAGAATAGAAAAAGCTTTTATTGTGTCGCTTAAGTTATATAGGAATTCTTGAACCCAAGAGTTAAGAAGCACAAGTTCTTCATTACCTAGAATAGAATAACCACTTAGAATAACGAAACAGATTATATTTGTCGAGAAGTGAAAAATTGTATGGATACGATCCTCGTTGTGCCTCTTAATCAATTCGGTTGTTTCTTTGTAGATTTCGACGCGAAGCTTTTGTAAATGGGTTTCTGGATATTCCTTTATCATTTCCTCCAAATGAAGGAGTTCCTCTAAATCTATGAATTTTTTTAGAATACTCTTTTCTTGAATATCATTCAAAAAAATTTCGGATTGGTTAATATTCCACCAATTAGTAATCCAAGATTCCAAACTTTTTTTAAATGAGAGAGAGATCCACCAAGGCAAAAATATTATAAATGCAAGATATATAAGGGAAATAAATACTTTCTTTTTTGCCATTTTTTCGTCTGTGAATTTTTGAAGTTTTAATGAACTCACACCATGCGTCGACTCTATAATGATATTTCTATAACACATAAGTTCTATCCCAAGTCATGGAGCCCATATAATCTATTTCGAGGTTTTAATTTGTGATGCAGTATAGGGGTTAGGCTAGTTCTTGAATCTCGAAAGAATACAGAAATCAAATAAGAAAGAGCCCACCTCAAATTAATATTAGTCGGATTTCGAGACGAAAGAACTCCTATTCTATTAAATAAAATAGGAAATATTTCAAAAAAAAAATTATGGACACAGAAATGTTCGTTTTAGGGTTGTTTCGTATAAGTTTACTTTGGCTCGAATAGGGATTCAGAACAAACTTCCGTTAAATTATGGTGTAGAAAACAAAGAGGGTTCTTGAGTTTTTTCCCTCTGGCAAAGTGTTCGTTTTTAAGTTCCATTTTTCAAAATACTTCAATTGGTACGCGCAAGAAATAGGCCAATTCAGCAGCTTTTTGCTCAATTTCTCGTGGAGTTAAATTCTCATCAGTACGCGTCAAGGGAATGGTCCCCTGGCCTCTGATTTCCATATAAAGGACCCGACGAGCAAAAAGACCCGCTTTATTTTCTATTCTGATGGACTGAATATCTTTCATAAGGAATCGCAGGAATATGCGACGGTTTTTTCCAGGAAATCCCCAACGAAAAATACACACTATGCCCTCTTTTATATCGAATCGATCATAACCACTACCTACATTCCACGAAATTGTGCACCACAAGTAGGAGCTAATAAAAAGACCCGCGATCCCATAGAAAGACATCACGATCCCCTGTGGAAAAAAATTTATTTGCTGAGAAGGAAATAAAGATATAAAATTCCTACCAAAATAACTGGAAGTTCCAACCAATACAAAACCTAATGAACCTAAAAAAAGAATAAGAGCCCAACCGAAATTACTTATTTTTCGAGATCCCGCTATAAGTTCTATCCATATACGTTCTGATCGCCAACTCATACTCTCACTAGACCTAGTTGCATTTTATTTGAATTGGAAGAATAACAAAAGTAAATTTTATTTTACTTTTTTTTGTTTCCGAAACAACTCTCATCAACCAGCACTACTATGATGTGAACCTTTTAGAACAATTAATCGAATTGCTTAGATCAAAACTAAAAAAAGAACCTCTCTTTGATACGATTTCCTATAGATATCCACATATAGACATATTTACTTTATATTTCCGAAATTCTTCTCGATACCAATCCATTTGAAAATTGTTATAATTCATTTACCCATATATCATGTTTACACATACATAAGAGCTTATGCTCGAAAGAAACCACATGTTATACCATATTCTACGAAATAGATGTGGGTGGTATGATGAAAGTAAGTTAAAACAAAATAATAATTGTATAAATAATAATTGTATAATAGTTGTCCCTATAGTATCTAAAAAATCTTGTTTTTTTGAACATGAAGAGATAAAGAAACCATTGCAATTGCCGGAAATACTAAGCCCACTAAAGGCACAAAAATGGAGGGAAAGTTGTTAAGAGTTATCATTGAATGGGTACCTCGATTTAATATTTGTACCTGTTATTTTTATTTATTGTTTTCTATTTTAACTTTAAATAGAATATTGTTATTTTAAATATTTTTTTATTGTTATAAAGATATTTTATTATTCATAATAATTATATATATATAATTATTATACTTATATTATACTAAGTATACCTAAGTGAGTATATACTTAAATAAGGAATATATAAGTCTAGGTTTAAATATTTTTTTTTTAATAAATACTTATAAAATAAAAAAAATGAAAAAAAATATATATATATGTTTTAGGTTTTAAAGTAAATAAGGGGACTTATTCTCCTTTCTACACATTTTTACACGAAATATATGTATGATAATCCACCTTTTTATTATTCATATTTTTAGTTATTTTATCCTCTTGTCTTATAATTTCAGAATTTTCATTTCAAAAAATGGATTGCATTTTCTTTTTATTAATTATTAAATTAATTAATAAATTAAGACTCTAGCTCTACTTACATCTAAGTTTGATTCAAAGGAAAGAAAGCATGTAACCGAAATAATTCACTTAAAACGCCCTTTAAAGGATTACGTGGTACGATTGAGTCGAGTAAGCCCTTATGGAATAAATATTCAGACACTTGTGAATCCTCGGGTACCGTCTTATTCAATGTTTGCTCAATTACTCTTTTACCCGCAAATGCAATGTAAGCGTTGGGTTCAGCAATAATGATATCTCCCAGCATACCAAAACTAGCCGTCACCCCACCTGTGGTGGGGGATGTAAGGACTGCGACATAAAATAACTTTTTATTTGATTGATAATCGTATAAAGCGGAAGATATTTTAGCCATTTGCATCAAGCTCAAACTTCCTTCTTGCATGCGTGCTCCTCCGGAAGCACACACTAGAATAAGAGGTAAAAGTTTAGTGCTAGCATACTCAGCCAAGCGTGTTATTTTTTCACCTACTACAGATCCCATACTACCCCCCATAAACTGAAAATCCATAACCCCAATTGCTACGGGAATGCCATTTAATTGACCTGTGCCTGTTTGAACAGCCTCAGTTAATCCTGTATTTTTTTGATAAGAATCAATACGATCTTTATAAGGTTCCTCCTGCGAATGAAATTCAATCGGATCTAGAGAGACCATGTCTTCATTCATAGGATCCCAAGTCCCTGGATCAATCAAAAGTTCGATTCTATCGAAACTACTCATTTTCAAATGACATCCACACTGTTCACAAATATTCATTTTGGACTTTAAAAATTTCTTATAATTTAATCCATAACAATTTTCACATTGAATCCACAAATGCCTGTATTTTTGAGTTACATTTAAATTATTAGATCTTATACTACCATCTTTGCTAGTTTTGATACTGTAACTTCCGCCTTTTTTACTATTTCCGCTTTCGCCACAAATGTAACTATAAATGTAACTATCACTGTAATTCTCACTATTACTAAAAATAAAACTATCAATACAAATTTGAGAACGAAGATAACTATCAATGCAACTAGTAATGTGATTATTCCAACTAGAATTAGTATCAGACACGTAACGACCGTGGCTATTATCGTGACTTTTAGTTGCATTATTCATATAACTCGAAGCCTGATAACTATAAAACGAACTTTTTAGTTCACTTAGATCGGTGTCAATCTCAAAATTTTGATTTTCAATATCAAAATATATGGAATAATTGTCCCTATTACTATCCATAACGAAAAAAGTCTCGTCCGATATTAAATTCCGAATAGATCCGCCGCCGACGAAATGATCAATATTACTGTAATTAGATTTGTCACTACAATTCGACACGTTTTTATCCATATCATCTAGAATTGGATCTTCACTTACACTGGTATTTTCAAAAGGGCCAAAACTGGACATTGATTTACTTAGCCTACAGCGGTATTCTAACTCCCCGCTAAACAAGACCGAACCAAACCACCATTTTTCCATAGAACTTTCTTGCCCCTAATTTACATGAAAATACAATAGAT